CTCCGGCGAGCTAGGACAAGAGTAGAGGCTGTCAATGCAATTTCATAACTAATTGGTGCGTTCGAATAATCAAAAAAAGTTCTGTTTCTAATTCTAAACCCTAATATTTAATTGGATTCTGCCGAGTGAATCCAATCAAGCAGAATCCAATTCTGATACAACGCAATTCAAAAATGAAATAAATAAAAATACAAAATCTCTAAAAATAGAAGAGGGTGGGGAAAAAAACTTATTAGATACCGGAGTCAATAGTATCTAATAAGTTCTACCTACTATTGGATTTGAACCAATGACTCCCGCCGTATGAAAGCAATACTCTAACCACTGAGTTAAGTAGGTTATTTATTATCCCCAAAAGAACTAAAGGGAACCCATCCCGTCGATGGATTATAAATATCATATTCCTTATAAGCAATAATAATCTAAATAAGGAATAATAATCTAAGCAATATCACTCAAAAATTTAGGATGTTAGATCAGAGAATATTCATCTTGACAACAAATGATATACATGCTAAAATATCCATCACAAGCACTAAGGGCTATAGCTCAGTTGGTAGAGCAACTCGTTTACACGCGCGCCAATGTTTTTCGGGGGAGTCAATCATACAATCCACAAAATGGATCTTATTGAGAAATCGATGTCTTACTCCATAACTTTGAGGGAACAACAGCCTGACAAACGATTCGGTCCGATTTTGGTACCCATTTAGGTACCAAACAGACTCCATCGTCGATTTGAGATATTGATAGGGTGAATACCAGTACATTTAATGCTAGGCATAATGAGTATAAGGTCCTCAAAAAATCTCTTTTCGTCCTATGAACTTTAAGGTGTATGAAGTTTCATATTTGATTTTGTAAACCGAACGATAGAGACTTCATTTAACTTAAAACAATCTAGGCCCGAGGCAGACCTACGTCAAGATAACCCCACCTTTGAAACACTTTGGTAGTGCTCCTGGATCGGAATCCCAAATAATGAATCAGAGCGCATGGAGCCATCTCCTTATCTTATTTTTCGGTCAAGAAAAAATATGGCGAATTAACTGATATTTCTTTCAGTTAATGAAAGAGCCCAATGCAAAAAAAATGCACGTTGGGTCTTTGAAACAGTTCAGATCATTTTGATAATACTAAGTTTGATCTGTTTTACCGAGAAGGTCTACGGTTCGAGTCCGTATAGCCCTAAAAAATGAATAAAATGAAAATTGCGAATACAAAATTGCATAATTTGGATTTCTTCATTCTTGTTTGTTGCTTGTAACTTACTGATTGGTTCATCGAAACCCAATTTTTCCTAGAAACTCACTCACAGGCTTCGTTTAAATTAAAGCAGAACAGAAAGATGAAAGAAAAACGTATTGCAAGAGATCGAATCCCTCCTTTTCCAATTGTGGATAAACTTCGGTCATTAATCTTCGGAGGGAAATTCCATAGGAATTTTCCTGTCCACAATCAAGGGGTTAAGTTAGTGATACTCCTTTTCTTTGGTCTATCTAACCCTAATGAATTAGGGAATAACCCAATATATTTGTGCACAAGCGACAGTTTGTTGAAAAATGAATCTCTTTTGTAAGTTCATTGTCAACAATGTAAAATAAGCTTTTTCTTTGGATAGACCTATAGACCTAGCGAAGTACAACAAAACAAGGGGGGGTGGTCTTCTTTTTCTGTATTCAATCAAGAGAAAACCCCACCCAGATTCTAATAAACGGAATATACCAACACTAAGATTAAGATATTAGAAATCCTGATATGGAAATACTTATCTATTCTCTTCTATTTGAAATATCCATTTGTTCTATTCTAAATCACTAATAAAAAAACGACAAAAAGACCCCACAATTCTATTCCTAAAAAAATAGAAATCTATAAATCGAATTTTTCTAAAAAAATTTTCAAATATTCAAAATAATAATTCTATTTTATTTAGAAGCCGCTTTCTTTAGCAAGAATCCTAGGCGAAGACAAGATAATTTGTCTAAGCATAATCTATATAGTTATACTAACTAAAGAAATGAAATAAAATCGACCTCAAAAAATTAAGTAGATAAGTCGACTGGAAATAGGATCCTCGTGAAGTCAGTCGATAAAACTCGAAATGAGATATGCCCCACAATAATCAAAGTAAACTAGATGGTTTCGCCAAAATAAATTCTTGTTTTGACTAAACAATTACGGGTGACTTTACAACTTCAATTCGAATCGACCAATCCCATATATTTTCCACCCTCATATTCATAGGAGTGCGTCTATGTTTTTGCTTTACGAATATGATATTTTTTGGACATTTCTAATAATATCAAGTCTTATTCCTATTTTGGCCTTTTTCATTTCCGGGATTTTAGCCCCTATTAGGAAAGGGCCGGAGAAACTTTCTAGTTATGAATCGGGTATAGAACCAATGGGCGACGCTTGGTTACAATTTAGAATCCGTTATTATATGTTTGCTCTAGTTTTTGTTGTTTTTGATGTTGAAACGATTTTTCTTTATCCA